ATTCCGATTCCCATAGGAATGAATACTATGATTCACATTTCGAACAGGCATGAATACAGCATCGATAGGATAACTTTCATCTTGAAAGTTATGTGGCATTTTTATAAGATATCCACGATTTCTCTCGATTTCTAATCCAATACCAAAATGAATTGGTTCGGTCAAGCTAGCTATATATTGTGTATTATCGACGATTTCTACATAAGGCGGTAAGATGATATCTTGAGCAGTTACATATCCAGGACCTCTGACACAAATAGACGCTTCACAAGTCCCATATAGATTACTTTTCAATACAATTTCTTTCAAATTAATTAAAATCTCATGGACCGATTCTTGAATACCCGTTATAGTAGAATATTCATGCGGGACGTTCTCAGATTTTACACGTGTGATACATGTTCCTTCTATTTCTCCAAGCAAAGCTCTTCGCATCGCAATGCCTATTGTGTCGGCTTGGCCTTTCATAAGTGGAGAGAGAATAAAGCGCCCATAATAAAGACGTTTACTGTCTGTTCTTGATTCAACACATTTCCACTGTAGTGTCCGAGTAGATACTGTTACTTTCTCTCGAACCATAGTAATATTATTTTATTTGATTGAATTTGAATCATTTATTTCTCTTGTTTCTCTTGAAATTTCTTCACTGTTCATTTACTACACACGTCTTTTTTTCGGAGGTCTACAGCCATTATGTGGCATAGGGGTTACATCTCGTACGAAAGTTAATAGTATACCACTTCTACGAATAGCGCGTAATGCTGCGTCTCTTCCGAGACCGGGACCTTTTATCATGACTTCTGCTCGTTGCATACCTTGATCAACTACTGTACGAATAACATTTGCTGCTGCGGTTTGAGCGGCAAAAGGTGTCCCTCTTCTCGTACCCTTGAATCCACAAGTACCGGCGGAGGACCAGGAAACCACTCGACCCCGTACATCTGTAACCGTGACAATGGTATTATTGAAACTTGCTTGAACATGAATAACTCCCTTTGGTATTCTACGTGCACTCTTACGTGAACCAATACGTCCATTCCTACGTGAACCAATTCTCGGTATAGCTTTTGCCATATTTTATCATCTCATAAATATGAGTCCGAAATATATGGATATATCCATTTCATGTCAAAACAGATTTATTATTTTTACATTGAACCCTTTAGCGAGTCTGATTATCCTTGTCTTTGTTTATGTCTGGGGTTGGAGCAAATTACTATAATGCGCCCCCGCCTACGGATTAGTCGACACTTTTCACAAATTTTACGAACGGAAACTCTTATTTTCATATTTATAATTCCTTATCTTAATTCTGAATCTACTTCTTGGTAGAAAAAAGTTTCTTGAAATTTTTCATCTTGAATCGTATTGAATAAAAACCACCTAATCTTTCGAATCCTTGTTTCGGAGTCGATAAATTATACGTCCTCTCGTTGAATCATAACGACTTACTTCAATTTTTACTTGATCGCCTGGCAATATCCGTATAAAACTACGTCGTATCTTTCCTGAAACATAACCTAGAATCAGATCTTCATTATCTAACCGAACCCGGAACATGCCGTTGGGAAGTGATTCAGTAATTAAACCTTCATGAATCCATTTTTGTTCTTTCATTCCAGGTAAAGCCCCCTTGAAGTATCAACTAATGTCCGAGAAACGATATTAGACAACTTTTTTTTACAAATACAAAGAGAGTCGTATCCCATTTGGATATTAAATGGATTACCATATAGAACACAACAACTCTCCGCCGATTCTTTCTAGTCGAGCTTCCCGGTCTGTCATTATACCTCGAGAAGTAGAAAGAATTACAATTCCCATCCCACCTAAAATTCTAGGAATTCGTTGAGAGTTAGAATATATTCGTAGACCAGGTCGACTGATCCGTTTTAAATTTAAAAAATTTCTATAGGGTCTTTTCCTATTCCTTCTATGTCGCAGGGTTAAAACCAAAAAAGATTTGTTTTTTTCTTGATGTTTTCTGACGTTTTCGATAAAACCCTCGCGGAAAAGTATTTTAACAATATTTTCAGTAATATTAGTAGATGCTATGTGAACAACTCGTTTTTTATCCATATCAGCATTTCGTATAGAGGTTATTATCTCAGCAATAGTGTCCCTACCCATGATGAACTAAAATGATTGGTGTCTCAAAATTGGATATAATTAACATTTTTTTTCTTTTTTTTTTTTTGTTTATGAATATGAATTTGAAAGATATATACGTGAAACACAATCTAGGAATTAATCTAGTTCTTAATTTCTTTCTTTCTAAAGATTTTATGATCTCGTTTTATTTTATAATACCTCGGGAGCTAATGAAACTATTTTAGTAAAATTTAATTGTCTCAATTCCCGAGGGATTGCACCAAAGATTCGAGTTCCTTTTGGATTTCCTTCTTGATCAATCACAACTGCGGCATTGTCATCATATCGTATTATCATACCGCTGTCACGTTTAAGTTCTTTACAGGTACGAACAATTACAGCTCTGACTACTTCTGATTTTTCTAGGGACATATTTGGTAATGCTTCTTTGATCACAGCAACAATAACGTCACCAATATGAGCATATCGACGATTGCTAGCTCCTATGATTCGAATACACATCAATTCTCGAGCCCCGCTGTTATCCGCTACATTTAAATAAGTTTGAGGTTGAATCATATCAATTTTTTAGTCTATTCTTCCAATTCTAAAGGACGAAGAAAATAAAAGAAATATTATTTGTCCAAAAAAAGAGACCTGTGTGGTCTTTTTTTATCCATAAAGACTCCTTTCTGTGGGTTCTTTTTTTTTATCCCGAACTAATAAATTGAGTTCGTATAGGCATTTTCGATGCTGCTATTAAAATAGCCCTTTTAGCTATATTTTCAGTTACTCCATCTATTTCATATAGTATTCGCCCCGATTTAACAACCGCTACCCAATATTCAGGGAATCCTTTCCCTGAACCCATACGTGTTTCAGCAGGTCTTATGGTAATTGGCTTGTCTGGAAATACACGCACCCATATTTTTCCCCCACGGCGCGCATTTCGTGTCATTGCTCGTCGACCGGCTTCGATTTGTCTAGATGTGATCCAAGCGGGTTCAAGTGCCTGAAGAGCATATTTACCGAAACAAATACGATTACCTCGATAAGACATTCCCTTCATTCTTCCTCTATGTTGTTTACGGAATCTAGTTCTTTTGGGGTTATAGTTGATGGTTGTTTTGGAATTCCATCTCTACTACAGAACTGGACGTGAGAGTTTCTTCTCATTCAGCTCCTCGCGAATAAAATGATTCAAAATGGAATTTCACTTAATTTGAATCTATATTAAATAGATATTCACATTTTTCTAAAAAATTTTATTTTATAAAAAAATAATTTTTTTATAACGTTCAAATAAATCTTTATTTTCTTTTGTCTTTTATCCGAGTTTACCAATTCAAAAAAGAATTAAGTTTTCGCGGGCGAATATTTACTCTTGCAATCTCTATTTCCGCGCTAGGACTTGTTCATGACTTCTCAGAATAGATGAATAGATTTCCGGTTCGTTTCGCCATCCCGACTAGTGAATCATTAAGATTCATTTGTTCAATAAAATCTTTTGCGTTCACAGGTTCCATCGTTCCCATCGCCTCGTACTTAATGGTTAGGTCCGAATTTTGCAATGGAGCTAATAATCCAATTTATTCTTGAGTCAACCTTCTTAGTCTTTATTGGCTCTAAGCTCTTGATTTCTTTCTTCTGATTCATTTAATATTTAGTTCATTATGAATGAATCAACTAGTATTGATGCTTTATTACACTGTCTTTTTGAGATGACTCATACATAGACCTTACATATTGGAATTCTATATCAATATTGATATTCTTTTTCTCTCTTTCTCTCATCCTTCCGTTTATCCACACCTTTCTTCTGTATGTTGCTTTAAACTTAGAATTAAAGTTTTTTCAAAAAATATTTCAGTTGCTACAAAGATATGACCGATTTATCATATTTTGTCTGGTTCTTTAGATCCAGATAATACGAAGTGATGAGTTGGTTTTCATACTATGGGGCTGATCTCTTTTTTTTAATCCTAACCCTAACCAACGAGTCACACACTAAGCATAGCAATTATATCAATAAGGTGAATCGAATCTTTATTCAACCCTATAGAATTAAAAATTAGAATTGCTTGTTTTGATTGATCAAAAAGAGAACGAAATAGTTTCCCTTTTTTTGTTCTATCAATCGATAGAAGGGAAAAACAAGTAAAGTTTTCTTATTCCTCTTCTTTGTCTAGAAAAATCCAAATTTTGATACCTAATACCCCATAGATAGTCCGAACGATATAAGAACAATAATCAATTTTAGCTCGAATGGTTTGGAGGGGAACCCTACCTTCTCTGATCCATTCGACACGTGCAATTTCTTTTCCATCGATACGTCCTGCAATTTGTACTTGAATTCCTTTTGTATCTGCTTGTTCAGTTAATTCAATAGCTTTTTTGATTGCTTTTCGAAATGAAACTCTATTCTTCAATTGTCCGGCTATAAATTCTGCAAGAATATTAGGGTTTCCATAAGGTTTTGCAATTCTTGTGATAGCAATGTTTAGTTTTCGGTTTCCATAATGAAATTCTTTTTGTAAGTTCATCTGTAATTCTTCGATTCCTCGTGGTCTGCTTTCTATTAAAAACTTTGGGAATCCCATAAAGATTATGATCTGGATCAAATCGATTCTCTTTTGAATCTCTATACGTGCAATCCCCTCGGCGCCGGAGGATATTCTCATATTCTTTTGTACATAATTTTTGATAAAATCTCTTATTTTTTGATCTTCTTGTAGACCCTTAGAATAATTTTTTGGTTGTGCAAACCAAAGGGAATGATGACGTTGGGTTGTACCAAGTCTGAACCCAAGTGGATTTATTTTTTGTCCCATACTCCTCCCCTACATATACACATCATCATACCACGGATTAATTTGTTCATCTTCAGCATTTATAGATCTATCTTTCAC